AAAAACGACAGGATTGACTGACGCTGTTCAAACAGGTACAGGTCAACTAAACGGTATTCCCGTAGCCCTTGGGGTTATGGATTTTCAGTTTATGGGGGGTAGTATGGGATCCGTAGTCGGCGAAAAAATAACTCGTTTGATCGAATATGCTACCAATCAATGTTTACCTCTTATTTTAGTGTGTTCTTCCGGAGGAGCACGAATGCAAGAAGGAAGTTTAAGTTTGATGCAAATGGCTAAAATTTCTTCGGTTTTATGTGATTATCAATCAAGTAAAAAGTTATTCTATATATCAATTCTTACATCTCCTACTACCGGTGGGGTGACAGCTAGTTTTGGTATGTTGGGGGATATCATTATTGCCGAACCCTATGCCTATATTGCATTTGCGGGTAAAAGAGTAATTGAACAAACATTGAAAAAAGCCGTGCCTGAAGGTTCACAAGCGGCTGAATCTTTATTACGTAAGGGCTTATTGGATGCAATTGTACCACGTAATCCTTTAAAAGGTGTTCTGAGTGAGTTATTTCAGCTCCATGCTTTTTTTCCTTTGAACAAAAATGAAATCAAATAGAACGGTTAGTTTATCAGAATTAAACGAAAACCCTGAAAAATTAATTTTTCTTTCGAATCATTTTTTTATCGATATTCTTGTTTACTACTCAGTAAACCTCTATCAACAAGATAAAAAGTGAATTTTTGCTTTCGGGAAGTTCAAATTAGACTAGACAAATAAAACAAAGTTCATTTTCCTCCCTTGCTTGCATATGTATAGATAATTCAAATAGAGATATATACAGATCTATAGAGAGTCTTCCATTTTTTTGCATTTCCCGAAAATTCCCTGTTGTTGGATCAGATTCTAATCAATTTTGTAGAAAGTTGTAATGGAATAAAAATTTTTTTTTATTAATGACTATTAGAAGATAAAAAGAATAATAAATCTAACAAGGGGATTATGATACATCTATTTTATTTTGAAAGATTAATAAGTCCATTTATTTAGTTTGGCGTTTCTTGTACCTATTTTTTTATTCTATTTCTATTAGGTTCTATTCTATATATTTCTATTAGGTTGTATATTAGTATTAGATATATATTTACTTAAAGATACTTAGTATAATTATATAATATATATAATAGAAATAATAAAAATACAAGATATTCTAAGATATCTTTAGAATTCAGAATATAACAATAACAGGTACAAATATTAAATTGAGGTACCCATTTTATGACAACTTTCAATAACTTACCCTCTATTTTTGTGCCTTTAGTAGGCCTAGTCTTTCCGGCAATTGCAATGGCTTCTTTATTTCTTCATATTCAAAAAAATAAGATTTTTTAGATCGGATGAGACCTAATCGTATAACTCCTTTTTTATTTTAAAAACTTCGATTCGATAAGACCCATTTGGTAGAATATTGTATAAAACATAGATTCCTACAAACATAAATAAAAAAAGCTCTTATGCATGTGTAAACGTATTATATGAGTAAATAAATTTGCGCTCTTTTGAAAAATGGATCATCATCGGGCCGGTGTATGAAATTCAAGTCAATGTATTTATTTGTATGTATATAGCTATAGGGGATCATATAAAGGAAGGAGATGTTATTATTTTTGATATAAACAATTCTATGAATTACTCCTAAGGTAAAGGTTCACAACAAAATATAGTTGCTGAGAGTTACTTTGAAAACAAAAAAAGGAAAGTCATATTTTCTCAATTCCAAAAAATTGTATAACTGGATCTAATATATATGAGTTGGCGATCAGAATCTATATGGATAGAATTTATAACGGGGTCTCGAAAAACAAGTAATTTCTGCTGGGCCTTTATCCTATTTTTAGGTTCATTAGGATTCTTATTGGTTGGAACTTCCAGTTATCTTGGTAGAAATGTTATATCGTTATTTCCGTCTGAGCAAATCATTTTTTTTCCACAAGGGATTGTGATGTCTTTCTATGGGATCGCAGGTCTCTTTATTAGTTGCTATTTGTGGTGCACTATTTTGTGGAATGTGGGTAGTGGTTATGATCTTTTCGACCGAAAAGAAGGAATAGTGCGTATTTTTCGTTGGGGATTTCCTGGAAAAGGTCGTCGCATCTTTTTACGATTCCTTATGAAAGATATTCAGTCCATCAGAATAGAAGTTAAAGAGGGTGTTTCTGCTCGGCGTGTCCTTTATATGGAAATTCGAGGTCAAGGGGCTATTCCTTTAATTCGTACTGATGAGAATTTTACTACACGAGAAATTGAGCAAAAAGCTGCAGAATTGGCTTACTTCTTGCGTGTACCAATTGAAGTATTTTGAAATGAATTAATTTTAAAAGACTAAATGCTTTAGCAGTAGGAAGAAAAAATGAAAGAATTTCTTTCTTTTTTTTGGCAATTGAACATTCATCTATTCTTTTATGCTCGTTTTTTTTTGATATATTTGATAGAAAAGGAGTTTCTTCGTCTCGAAATTAGTATTGATCGAAAAAAGGGGGGAATAACATCTTGGAAACCTAATTTTTTCTTGATTCAAATTGGAAGTGTATTCTGAGTCTATTTCGGTATTCTTTCTAGATTCAAAGCAAAGACTAAGTATTGAATCAAAAGAAAAAGAGAAAATGGATTCATAGGCTCAATACATTCTATTCGAATTAGAATAGAAACTCATGCTCGATAGAAATATTAGATCTAATAGAATCAACAAATGAGGTAGGTTCATTAACAATTCACAGATTCAAAATGGCAAAAAAGAAAGCATTCATTCCTTTTTTTTATTTTACATCTATAGTCTTTTTGCCCTGGGTGATCTCTCTCTGCTGTAATAAAAGTTTGAAAACTTGGATTACTAATTGGTGGAATACTAGACAATGCGAAACTTTTTTGAATGATATTCAAGAAAAAAGTGTTCTAGAAAAATTCATACAATTAGAGGAACTATTCCAGCTCGATGAAATGATAAAGGAATACCCAGAAACCGATTTACAACAATTTCGTCTAGGAATCCACAAAGAAACGATCCAATTCATCAAGATACACAATGAGTATCGTATCCATACAATCTTGCACTTCTCGACAAATCTAATATCTTTCGTTATTCTAAGTGGTTATTCCTTTTGGGGTAAGGAAAAGCTTTTTATTCTGAATTCTTGGGTTCAAGAATTCCTATATAATTTAAGTGATACACTTAAAGCTTTTTCGATTCTTTTATTAACTGATTTATGTATCGGATTCCATTCGCCTCACGGTTGGGAACTAATGATTGGTTATATTTACAACGATTTTGGGTTTGCTCATTATGAGCAAATTTTATCTGGTCTAGTTTCTACCTTTCCAGTCATTCTTGATACAATTTTTAAATATTGGATCTTTCGTTATTTAAATCGTGTTTCTCCGTCACTTGTAGTGATTTATCATGCAATAAATGACTAAAAAATCATTCACTGATCCAATTCTCATCTTTCGTACCTTATACATCATAACCAAATCAAAGTCGTATTTACTTTACTCTTTTTACTCATGAGGGATTCCTTGTATATTTCAACAAAAAAATTTGATTTTTTTCAGTATTTGATTTTTTTCAGTATTTGATTTTTTTCAGTAAATGTAAATAGCAGAATTGTGGCTAGGGAAGTATATTATCGACCTACCTAACTTTATTGTAGAAATTTTCGGGATAAATGATTGGACCATGCAAACTAGAAATAGCTTTTCTTGGATAAGGGAAGAGATTACTCGCTCCATATCTGTCTCACTCATGATATATATAATAACTTGGGCATCCATTTCAAGTGCATATCCGATTTTTGCCCAGCAGAATTATGAAAATCCCCGAGAGGCAACTGGGCGTATTGTATGTGCCAATTGCCATTTAGCTAATAAGCCCGTGGATATTGAGGTTCCCCAAACGGTACTTCCTGATACTGTATTTGAAGCAGTTGTTAAAATTCCTTATGATATGCAACTAAAACAAGTTCTAGCTAATGGTAAAAAAGGAGCTTTGAATGTGGGAGCTGTTCTTATTTTACCGGAGGGGTTTGAATTAGCCCCCCCCGATCGTATTTCACCCGAGATGAAAGAAAAGATAGGAAATCTGTCTTTTCAGAATTATCGCCCCAATAAAAAAAATATTCTTGTGATAGGTCCTGTTCCTGGTCAAAAATATAGTGAAATAACCTTTCCTATTCTTGCCCCAGACCCTGCTACTAATAAAGATGTTCACTTCTTAAAATATCCTATATACGTAGGGGGAAACAGGGGAAGGGGTCAAATTTATCCTGATGGTAGCAAAAGTAACAATACAGTTTATAATGCTACGGCAGGAGGGATAATAAGCAAAATTTTACGAAAAGAAAAAGGGGGATACGAAATAACCATAGTGGATGCATCGAATGGACGCCAAGTGATTGATATTATCCCTCGAGGCCTAGAACTTCTTGTTTCAGAGGGCGAATCCATTAAACTCGATCAACCATTAACGAGTAATCCTAATGTGGGTGGATTTGGTCAGGGGGATGCGGAAATAGTACTTCAAGATCCATTACGTGTCCAAGGCCTTTTGTTCTTCTTAGGATCGGTTGTTTTGGCACAAATCTTTTTGGTTCTTAAAAAGAAACAGTTTGAGAAGGTTCAATTATCCGAAATGAATTTTTAGATCTGTCTATTTAGCTTTATCAAATTCGTAAAAAAGAACCAAAAAAATTATGAAAAGCCTTTTGCCTCTCTTTAGATTTTCTATTCCTTTTCGACCAGATGTCAGAAATTACTTGTATCATAGGCCTAATCCTAGTATGTATATTGAGAAAAATTCACTTTACCCCCTTTTCTTTATTTTTCAAGACAAATTTGAAAAATGGGAAGGGGTGTGATGTAACTCTGTCGTTATTGACCAATGGAAATTGATAGAATGTATCAATAATCAAGAGTTTTTTCTATTTAGAATGGAAAAATTTGACTAGATAATAAAATAAGGAACGCAAGCGCAGAAAAAAAGGGAACCATA